CAACTACAAAAGCTGCAAAAAAGACAGCCGCGATACTACTGGAGAGCACGGTTTCAATATTTCCCATACGTAATCCTTTGTATAGACGTTGTGGCGGTCGAACGCTAAGATGGAATAGACCCGCTAATATGCCCAATGTGCCTGCTGCAATATGATGAGAAGCTATTCCTCCCGGAACAAAAGGATCAAAACCTTCCACGCCCCACGACGGATTTACAGGTTGTACTTTTCCCGTTAGTCCATAAGGATCAGACACCCATATTCCAGGACCATACAGGCCTGTTACATGAAATGCACCAAAACCAAAGCAAGCCACCCCGGAGAGAAATAAATGAATTCCAAAGATCTTGGGCAAATCCAAAGAAGGTTTTCCTGTACGTTCATCAGAAAATATTTCTAGATCCCAATAGACCCAATGCCAGATAGCTGCCAAAAAGCATAAGCCAGAAAACACAATATGTGCTCCAGCTACACCTTCGTAACTCCAAACCCCCGTATTCGTTACAGTCCCTCCTGTGATACTCCAACCCCCCCACGAATTGGTTATTCCTAAACGAGTCATGAAGGGTATAACGAACATACCTTGTCTCCACATTGGATCAAGAACGGGGTCAGAAGGATCAAAAACTGCTAATTCATAGAGAGCCATCGAACCCGCCCAACCAGCAACCAGAGCTGTATGCATTATATGAACGGAAAGCAATCGGCCGGGATCATTCAATACAACGGTATGAACACGATACCAAGGCAAACCCATGGAAAATACCCCTTTATCAAAGAAAAATAAACACTACGTAACTTTATTGCATTGGAATATACTATGACTATGCTGCGGACTTCCCCTGTTCAGTGGATTATTTCCTAACAAGGGTTATTTATTCCATATTCTATTCTGTTCCAAATAATGGAAGAATTCTGTTCGTAAGAACAAAGAGAAGCAGATTTATTCTATACTCGATAAGTACCAATACGCAATGGTGGATTGATACCACTTTCTATGAGTAAATGCGTTTATCATTCGAAAGGACTACTCGTAAAAAATTTCCTTTATTTTTTTGTCTTTCTTTCTGAATTTTTCTAATCTATGGATAAAATAACTATGATAAAGACAATATTATAAAGACAATAAAACCACATTATTACGTTTCCACATCAAAGTGAAATATAGGATTTAGTTCGTTTTTCTTTCAATTTATGCCTATTGGTGTTCCAAAAGTACCTTTCCGAAGTCCTGGAGAGGAAGATGCATCTTGGGTTGACGTATAGTGCGACTTGTCAGATATATTGGGTCATATGGGATTTCCCCGTTCTCTCCCCCGATCGAGATATCCTCTGTTTCGCCCAAGAAGTAGAAATGGAATCATCCATAAATTGGAGCGTGAAGTGCAATTAGCTGCATTGTTTGGAGGAATTCATAGTACTATTATCAATTAGAATAATTTATGGTTGACTTTGATTGGACTAAAAAAATGAAGTATCCAGGCTCCGTTTAGAAAAAACCCAATTGGTAATATATCTAGGATTACTACGTGTATCCTAAATGATTCCTGTTTGTTATTTGGAAAGTCATACCAAAAAGAAATGGTGGTGAGAAGATTTGTCCTATATGTGCAAATCAAAATGGGGTGGATCTTTACCCGGAGTAGAGCATAAACCTAAAAAGATGAAAGAGACCCATTCAGGAACAAGAAAATACCATCGTGATTTGGATTGAATCTCGATGAAACAATACATCAATGAAAAGTGAATTCGATAAGTTTTTCTATTATATTATAAAGAAGAAATAAAAATTCGTCTTTATTGAAAAATCGAAGAAAAAGCCCTTAATCTATACATTGATTCTTTTTTTTCGCTATTTTTTTTTGAACCGTATGCACCAAAAGATGCATGTACGGTTCCTAAGGGATACAATTTTGCCCTACTCAACCGACTTTATCGAGAAAGATTACTTTTTTTAGGCCAAGAAGTTGATAGCGAGATCTCGAATCAACTTATCGGTCTTATGGTATATCTCAGTATCGAGGATGATACCAAAGATCTGTATTTGTTTATAAACTCTCCTGGCGGATGGGTAATACCCGGAGTCGCTATTTATGATACTATGCAATTTGTGCGACCAGAGGTCCATACAATATGCATGGGATTAGCCGCGTCAATGGGATCTTTTATCCTGGTTGGAGGAGAAATTACCAAACGTCTAGCATTCCCTCACGCTTGGCGCCAATGGGGTTTTTTTATTTGAGAGAAAAAATAAAACTATGCCTTCGCCATATGAATATTAAGTAATAATAGCATGGCACTTCGAATTCGATATGAAAAAATTTTGCATTGTTTTTTTTTTCAAAAGATTCGATTATGTATCGAGAGAGTAGTATGAGATAAAAGATATTTCCGATTTTCTCTTATCTATCGGAAGTCCAATTCAGCGTTACAAACTTGGTTGTTTTCACACCGAAGGTCTCTTAACAATTTTTAAGTTATAAAAAAAAGAGTGCAAAAA